CTATAATAATTTTTTAGAATCTATAATAATGTAATAATTCGATTGAAAGTAAACAGTAATTAATTAATATTAATTACAATATTCTTATACATTTAATTTAAATATATATATATATATAATCTATAGATTTATACATTAGAATTATAAGATATTTTATTATTTTAAAAATGAGATTGTATTAAAGTAAATTTTAGTATTGAATTAGGAATTCAATATTCATAAATGAATGTCTAATCTAATTCTACACTAAAAGAATGGTTCTTTATAGCCAGTAGATTCGTTTTAGTTCTATTCAATTTTATATGAATAAGTGGATTGGTTATTTAAATAAAAACGAAAAAAAAATTCATTTTATTTAGTTTTTATTTAGTTATGTTATAGAAAGTTTGTATCTGTTCGCTTTAAGGAAAATAGAAAAGCCCAACCCGGATCATAATCAAAGATTGCCATGTTTTCATTCGGAAAGATAAAAAAACTAAGAGGAAAAAAAAGAATCGACCATTCGAGTATTCCAAATTGCATGAAAAAAGAATAGAAGTAGGGGCATAGAATATAGATAGATATGTTGTATATATCTGTGTATATTGAATTGTTAATACAGAAATAATAGAATCATTTCTGATTAAACCAAATAATGGTATCCAATATAGATGAAAGAAAATCAATAAAAAAAATAGGATCAAACATTTTTCAATATAAGAATCTGTATTTAATGAATTCAAAAGTTCCAGAATAATTCTCATAATATAAATGAAAAAAAAAAAAAGGGGATTCTAATGAGATTCGAATCTCAAATAAAAAAGAGGGGGATATGGCGAAATTGGTAGACGCTACGGACTTAATTGGATTGAGTCTTGGTATGGAAACTTACCAAGTGAGAACTTTCAAATTCAGAGAAACCCTGGAATTCACAATGGGCAATCCTGAGCCAAATCCTGTTTTCCTAAAACAAAGAAAAGTTCAGAAAGTGATAATAAAAAAAGGATAGGTGCAGAGACTCAATGGAAGCTGTTCTAACAAATGGAGTTGACGACTTTTACTTTTGCATTAGGATTAGGAAAGGAATCCTTCCATCAAAATTCCAGGAATGGATCAAAGATAAACATATATATGTACTGAAATACTATTTAAATTGATTAATGAAGACTTCAAACCTCCATTTGTGATAAAAATATTCACAAATGAAAGATGTGAATCAAATCAATTCCAAGTTGAAGAAAAGATGGAATATTCATTGATCAAATCATTCACTCCATTATAATCTGATAGATCCTTTGAAGAACTGATCAATCAGACGAGAATAAAGATAGAGTCCTATTCTACATGTCAATACCGACAACAATGAAATTTATAGTAAGAGGAAAATCCGTCGACTTTAGAAATCATGAGGGTTCAAGTCCCTCTATCCCCAAAGGGCCTGTTTAACTTTCTAATTCTTTTTCCTATCTCCTCTCTAAGTTGTTATTTATGTCTTTTATTAAGTTTATTCTTTCACAAATAAATTGGAATTTTTTTTATCATAATTGTCTTATCATAATTACAAGTCACAAGTTTTGGAATATATAGAGTATCTTTGGAATATGTAATTGAATATATATATGTGAAACACGTATAATTTTTTTTTTATGATAAACGTACAAATGAATATCTTATTTTGGAGCAAGGAATCCTCATATGCATGATTAACAATACAAATTACTACTACTGAAACTAACTTACAAATTTTTATTTTTCGTCTTTTTTTGACTTAGTTGACATAGATTGATTGACATATACTCCAGTAATCTTTTAAAATAAAAATGAGGCTTATGCGTCAAGAATGGTCGGGATAGCTCAGCTGGTAGAGCAGAGGACTGAAAATCCTCGTGTCACCAGTTCAAATCTGGTTCCTGGCACATGATTCATTTGTATGAGTATCTATTCCCCATATTCATTTAAATGAATATGGGGAATAGATACATACCAATTTGTGCTCTAGATTATCATACATATTTATTTTATCTATTTAGGTATCTGTAAATATACTCTTCGTAGATGATTAAAGAATAGATGCATTTTTTAGGTATATTCTCTGTATATATAATGAGTATATATAATGAATTATTTGATTTTGTTTCCCTTTTTTTATGCGTTCTAAAAAAATTTTAATATTTCCATAATATTCCAAGGGTTAAATTAGTTGGTTGAAAGACCAAAAAGTATAGTCTAAGGGAGTTCAGGGGGGAGTGGGAATAGTAAAAATTCATCTTAGATTGATTACACAAATAGAATCGAGCCCATTTCTTTGTATTTTTTTTGAGATTTCCATTTTCTTCATCTCCTTTGATGTTACTTTTTCTTTTTCGAGGCCATGTAATTGATGTTGATGCGCACGTTACATAGTTCATGATAAAGAATTTTGGAAGTTCATCCTATTTATTGGCTTGTCTCATCCGAAATAAGTATTGTTCATATTTTAGAATCTCAAAGAACCCCTATCCAATTTTTTTATCTCTAATTA